ATTTCCAGGATTGTATTTCATATTCGAATGAACCTCGTAATCGTAAGAAAGTAGGTTTTTTAGCTATGGACCTAGCAAAAGAAAAATAGAGATAGGTTCCTATAGTATTGGATTCCCCCCCTCACAATCGGACGTGAAGGTTTCCTCTCATCCGGCTCAAGTAGTTACACCAAATAAAGGGGTTCTTCTTCTTTTTAAACTTTGTTCGAGAAAACCCTACAAAAAGCTACTCTTTACTCAAGTTCCCAGTAAGGACCAGCCTTTCATTGATTCATTCTTATCTTATTTTCTTTTTGATTTTCACTCTAACCTTTTTACTTTCTTTTATGTTTATTTATGTTGACGAAAAAAAGGAAATGTGAAATTCTTGAGTAGTCTACTTCCCCTCAAATGATGAATCCCCTGAAAGGAATATTTTGGGACTCGTAAAGGATTTATTTGTCTATATATTGTATTGTTCCATTCGATCTTTTTTAGGTCTCTACTCACCTCGATGGTTATGTGCCATGATATCCCTTGAAGCATATATGCGATAGATAGGCTCCTGTAACCATGCCATATTCGCTTGCGCTTGCCTGAACAGAATTTCTTTCTCAAAGAAATGGAATGTATAATTCCACAAAAAATATTTTTTTCACGAGGTATAACTAACTATTCCTATATTATCTGTTACGGAATCGACCATGGATCAATTCCCCTTTTCTTCCATTTTGAAGTCTTGAATGCACCCATAATTCTGAGCTTCATGTTCCTCCTCCCAAGATACATGTCAGAGCCGGGGGCATCCCAATCAGATTAAATGGGATGACAGTTTCTCAGTTCAAATCTGTCAAATGAAAATTTCGATCAAATCACACATCGCAATATACTAGGCCCTCTAATTCCCTAAGGGGCTTATCTAAAAGATTCGCAATATAACTAGGAAGACGTTTCAAATACCACACATGAGTCACTGGACATGTCAGTTTGATGTATCCCATTTGGTACCTTCGTATCCGAGAATCAACAAATTCCACCCCGCATTCTTCACAAGATTTCGGGTCTTCTTTTTCAGCCCCAATCCCTCGGTAATTTCCACAAGCACAAATCCCACTTTTTATGGGTCCAGAAATTCTTTCACAAAACAATCCATCTTTCTCCGGTTTATTAGTTTTATAATGAAAAGTATAGGGTTTTGTCACCTCTCCAACTATCTCTCCATTGGGTAGAATTCTTTTTGCCCAAGCCTTGATTTGTTGAGGGGAAACTGGTCCAATTCGAAGTTGTTGATGTTTATACTGGTCGATCATAGAATAGAAATTCTGATTCACTGAGATCAAGCTTCCTTCCTATTCATCTGGAAGTTCTTTTCAGATACAAGGAAATGATTCAGTTCCAGGGACAAAGATCGTAGTTCTCGAACGAGCAATCGAAAAGATTCTGGAGCACCTTCTGGGTTAGGTACTGTTGCTCCAATAATCGTAGCACCAAGTACTTCTTGACGAGCTCTAATATGATCAGATTTATAAGTAAGCATCTCTTGTAAAATATGAGCAACACCAAATCCCTCTAGAGCCCAAACTTCCATTTCTCCTACTCTTTGTCCCCCTTGTTTGGCCCTCCCTCTAAGGGGTTGTTGTGTAACAAGTGCGTAATGCCCACTGGAACGCCCATGGATTTTATCATCAACTTGATGAATTAATTTTAGGATATAGGACTTTCCTATTAGAACAGGTTGTTCAAAGAGATCTCCTGTTCTTCCATCAAATATTCTGCTTTTTCCCGGATATTCGGGTTCAAATACCCATGGATTCTTTGTTTGCTTACTGGCTTCATATAATTCAGAAAACACTAGTTTTCTTGAGGCCTCTTGCTCATATCTCTCATCAAAGGGTCCTATTCTATAATGTTTCTTTAGCAGATCCCCCGCTAACCCGAGCGAACATTCAAATATCTGTCCCACATTCATTCGTGAGGGGACTCCTAATGGGTTGAATACCATATCCACGGGCGTTCCATCTTGCAAATAGGGCATATCTTGTCTAGACAAAATCTTAGAAATTATACCCTTATTCCCATGCCTTCCAGCTACCTTATCACCTACTTTTATTTCACGTTTCTGTGAAATATATACACGAATCCTTTCTGGATTATAATTGGAAACCCCCTTTCTATGGATCCATCTCACATCAATAACTCGACCCCTTCCCCCTATAGGTAGTCTTAGAGAAGTTTCTTTTGAAGTGGATACCTGAATGCCAAGTATAGCTCGTAATAATCTATCCTCCGGGGCATATGACGATTCGCTCGCTGTCTGAGGTGTTAATTTACCTACTAAGATATCACCTGTTTCTATCCAAGATCCCAGCATCACAATCCCATTTCTGTCTAAATTTCGGAGTAAATGAGCCTCTAAATGCGGGATCTCCTTAGTGATTCTTTCAGGACCTTGGCTTGTTACATGAGTCTGAATTTCATATTTCCGGATGTGAAAAGAAGTATAAATATCTTCATAGACCAG